TAAGAAGATAGTAGTAAGTCAGTTGTAGGTTTACGAATGGCTTCTTTGAGACTTTCTTCTCTTTGCTAGAATCGCTTCTTCTCTTTGAAAGAATGCGCTGTGATCTTTTCAAGTTCATCCTAGCTATCATCTCAATCATTCTTCATTCACTTCGAGCCCTCGGGTAGTTTTCTCATCCAGGAGAGTAGTCTTAGAGGCGGTCTCCTCCCTGTCCTTCTTAGATGGTATCCTCTCTGTCCTTCCCCTTTCCCGGACTCGAGAACCCCTGAAGCGCACTGGAAGCATCTCAAGGAAAAGAGAGAAGTCAAATATCGTAGGCTTTAGATAAGATTCCCTAGTAGATAGCTAAGCTAAGAGAGTGCTCCGGAAGAGCTAATATTAAAAATTCTTTCCCTTTCTTTCACCGAGGAGGCTAACTAGATAGATGGTGGGTCTAAGGAAGAGAAGAATATGAGCTATATTTTCATCCCCTTTCAGTCCCTTTCCTTATCCTTAGAACAGTAGGGTTTGAAGCTGGCAAAGTCAATCAATCCAGCAGTCAAAGGGGCAAGTGCAGTCACTCAACCAACGCCTTTCAAGCAATATCTTAAGTAGGGGTAGGGCTCTTAGGCAGCAATAGAAATGACTCTGACAACCTGTCTCAATCTTTACCTCTCCAGGATCAAGAAAGACCTCTTCTTCTAATTAAGATGTTTTATCTCTGGGGAGTTTTCAAGCCAATCTATAAGTCTCTTTCCTTTAAAGCCTTGAAGTTAAAATTGTACTTTCAAGTGAAGCAAGTATAATTTCTAGTCAAGCATCAGAGTCGGGGTCAGCCCTGTCAGCCAAGATGGATGTCTTTCTTTCTCCTAGAGAATATGCTTTCCCCATATCTTTTTTAGTGTGTGTGTCTCTAGTAGCTGGCCTAGTGGCTATCCTCTTTCCTGCAGTCCTAAGCTCAGTCCCTGTCCTTATGTATGGGCTTCTAATCTAAGGTACCTCCGTCCCTGGAGATATGAGTTTACAAGTGTTGGATTCTGAAACAATAGCATTCTATACTTCTCTGTCTATCGCTCTCACTATTATCTTAATCTGAATGTCTAGGAGCAGGAATTGAATTGTGCTTTCAATAGGCTCAATGTCTGGTCTAACTGATGTTCCCAAACACTTCAGCAAGAGACATCATTTTTTTATCTTCTTCTTTCTTGTTGATGTAGCAGAGTATCTAAAGGGGTATCTAATTGGAATGCTAAGGTCAGGCCTTGTGTAACCCTATCCTAATCCCAGTCCAGCGGTCTCTGTCCCTTAGGCAAGCGCAGGAAGCACTCTTTCAAATGGGAAAGAAAGATGGAGTGTACTATCACCTGGACTAAGGTTATCCTATTTCCTTTGCAGATTAAGCAGGCACTTTTTTCTTTTCACTTGAAGGATAAGTTTTTCAACACCCCACCTACTTACTTTTCCAGCCAGAAAGGGGACTAGTCTCTTAGTTAGCCAGTCAAGGTGTCAAACGAGCAAAGCAAGGGCTAGGTCAAGGTCAAAGAGAAAAAGGGTAAAGGGTTCTTTCTCGTAAAGCACTCTTGCTATCATTCCTCGCCTTACTACCAAGCGTAATAGCTAAAGAGCTAAGAGTGCTAGTGTGATTCCGTATAACAAGAGTGTCATTCCGTCTAGCGATAGTGGGCCAGTAGTACCCGTATGTATCTATTGTACCAGTAGTTGCGATTTTCATTCATAATTTAATCGAGTATATCCTATGCATTTCCAGTTCTTTTCTTTCTCCCTTTACGCGAGTTGAAGTTTAAGTTGAAGATTTCCTTCCCTTCCTGCTGAACTCTCTCTTAGTTCCCCGCCAGCTAATGCTAAAAGGCAGTCCTAATCTACTTCTTTTTCTCTTCCAGCTAGTTCCGGTTCTCTTGATTGAAGATGGGTTGATATGGGTTCATGCGAGCTCCTAGTCATTTCAAGGTACCTTGGATGTTTTGGGGTCAGAGCTAACAGCTATGGAATTCCCGGGGCTGGTAGCAGTCTCAATTCTCGTATGCTTAACACGTGGTGGAGCTAAGGATTTCATACCTTCTTTCTTTTCTATGTTTCTTCTCGCCGACCAAGGCGAGGCGCTCTTAAGCCGTTTCAAACACGGAAGGGAAGGGGCCATCTACTACTAAATCATACCTTTCGGACGTTGCCACCGCTCAATCCACCCCTGCAGAAAGTTGGTATTCAAGAGACGGAAACTATGTCAAGAAGGTGGAACTAGGAATAAGAATAGGGATCCACGTCGAGCCATCCTGACGGACGAGCAGCATCAATTGAATCGGCAGACACAAAGACGAAGACAGAGACGAGCTAACATGTAAAGTAGTGGAATGGAAAAGGATGGTAGCCCACCCAGGACAGCACATAGAGTAAGGTTGGCTCTATGCGAGAGAGGAAAACCGCATGGACACGGCTCCTTTTGGATAGATCGTCAAGCAATTTACCCATATAGCTATTATCGCGAGGGTGAAATACAATCCATTACATCTGGATTGAAACTTGAGAACCTCGAGAACCAAAGATATAAACTGAAAGATAGAAGCTATCTAACAATTTGAATATGAATAGGAACAGCCTTCAGAGAGAAGAGACAAGGCCAGGCCGAAACGAGATTGCCATTCCTCGATTAGGGCTCGGGCAAATGGGGTCACCCTGGAAGGGGAAAGTCTTACCTTTTGGAAACATAAGGCGCATCAGAAAGGAATGGAATCCGGATATCTTGAGATAGCCAGATTCATGAGCGGAGGACTAAGTCAAAGTTAAAGTCGGTGCCATTGTTAGTGCCAATACAAAAGAATAGTGAACACCAAGCGAAGAGCCACCCTCCGGAACTTGAGAAGGGGGACGAACTGCTTTGATTGGATCCGATCTGGTAGACAGAGACGAAGACAAGGATGAATAATCCGAAGAAGGCTATGCCGAATCCGAGGGAAACTGTGAAGAAGAAGACTACGAAGAAGGAAACCGATGCCTAGGCCAAGGCTGGTACCTAATTTTAAGTTGAATCTAAAGCTGAAGTTAGGGCTGGAGCCTGAGTTGGTGTTGATGTCCTAGAGTAGCGAAACTACAAGTGAAGGGGCGCTATCCGGAACCCTTAAGGTCGGGGACAATCTGCTTCGATTGGGCCTTGCAGGCAGACAGGCTAACTTGTGGAGACGAAATGGAATCCTATATAAGTGAGAATGGCGAGTCCCGAGGGAGACAAGCTGAGCTAACAAGCTGGCTGAATATATCATGGGATGCCCGATTTGCTATTGAGCTAGCCGATAACTAGCTGATAAGTAGGATGATCTCTCAGGTCTGGCATGAGCCACTCCATTCCTACTTCCACTCAACAAAAAATATAGGATTCTTGGGCCCTACCTCCAGAGTGGGATATGGAGGAGTGCGTACGGCTATTTCGGACCAAAGGGGGCCAGGCCAAGGCCAATAAATAATAAGTAAGAGAAGTAATAAAGGGGAGCCACACCCGGGCTATGAGCTATTGAGTCCTTTTCTTGCCGCAAGGGTTGAGTTCGCTAGCCATTCAATCCGATCTTCCCTTCGCATGGCAGAAGAGCGCGGCTCGAGACTACTCTAACAATTGAAAATGAAAGGCAAGCTGGAATTGAACCCACTAATGGGCCAGCGCTTGGCGTTTACTCTAGCCCGTCTTTATAGGATAGACCTATTTATTCAGTTGTCTTTCCCCTTACCTTATCAGTAGATCGGTTGAGGCCCGACCCTTGGGGTTTCCGACCTTGATGCCATAGTTTGGAGGGGGCTGAGCAGTGGGTTGGAAAGAAAGAGTTGTAGAAAGAGAGGAATCGAGATAAAGTGCACTTTCCCTTGATGTCAGTCTATTCCAACAAAGCACACAATAAGTGAGATGAGCCTGCCAGCTCAGCCTTGGCCCTATGCCTTTTGGCCAGCTCGTCTGGACTTGGCTTTGACCGGTCTGCCCCCCCTCTTGCAAGGATTCGGCGCCTCCACTTGATGCTTTACGCCCACGCTTCGTTCAGGCAGCGCTACTCGGATATGTCTTGCCAATCGCCAAAGCAGTGCAACTTCCAGGATTTTTTTCGGCCAAGCTCGGGAACCTTCCCTTTAGTGAAAGGCTCTATCCCGGGACGAAGAGAAAGAGAGGGGGGGGCTTGCCATCCGACCCGCTTCCCCCTTCGGACTTCTTCCTGTGGAGTGAACCGATTTGCTTCACACTTGATAGAAGCACTAGTCTCGCACGGCTGCATGTCTGCTTGTTTGCGCTGTCTGCTGTGCTCTTAGCTTCTTTGAATTGACTGAATCAGGAATTAGCCTAAAGGGTGCATTCCTGAGGAGAAGCGTAGGCTCGGTGCTTCACTCGATAGAAGCGCGGAGAAAGGCCACTCAGCGAGCCCTATAGCGCGCGCATCGGGCTTCAAGAAGCAGACTAGGGCAATAAGGCATTGAAAGCGCTCGCCTTCGGCTCCCTACTCAGGAATTAGCCTAACGGCAGAGCTCTTGCTGCACTCAACTAATAATTGTTATGATGATAGTATATATAAGGTAAGGCAGGAATAAGACCGAAGCGGATAAGCTCCTGCTAAGCTCAACTCAAAAGGGCCCCACAAGCGCGATAGAGGAGTACTTAACGTGCGTTGAGCGAGCAGCAAGGTTTTTTTCTATTCGACCACGTGAACGCGGTTAATCCGTAGTAAAGTAAAAGACTGCTCCTGCTGCGAAGTTTACCACTCCGCTAACGCTATGTGATCCGGTCAAGGCGAATCGAATGGTCTTTTTCCACTTGACAATCCCTTTCCATATCATTATATAGGCATATATATATATATATAGGATTCACGACTGACGACGCCCTGTGTACTGTAAGCAAGTTACTCCACCAAGAGAAGATAGAACCCACCAAGGGCATCCCCAGTAGCATTAGCTAGTTATATGCAAATGACAGCCAAGGGGGTCGGGGAAAGCCAAAGTTTGACTTCAAACTTTAATGGGAACGCAATGGAAAAGAAATCATGGTACAATTTTTTATATGAGATAGAGAACCTACAAATGTTTGCTCTATGTAAGGACTTCGACGAGCTTTCTTTGGAGGACGACACAGGTGGTTCTTCGTCTTCATCTTCTTCTACGAGTCTAGTGCCACCTTCGTCTTATGGTTATCGTGGTACCTTTCATCGTTTCTTACGCAGTTGGACACATTCTCTTTGGAGCCAGTCTATTATTGAGCAACTACGAGCTCCTTTTATAGAGCTCCCTCGCCATTTTATGGATTCATCATCATTCCAGTCGTATGACATTCGTATGGGGTTTGGTTTTCGCTTTCTTCCTGGTCAGTCTCAGTTCTTAAATCAAGAATTGAAGTTACCAGAATCCTTTGATAGGTTGTCTTTTTTAAGTCATTCTCTTGGTTTATCTTATAATAGCAGACCTCTTTCTGCCCAATCGTTGTTTTCTTTTAGCAGTTCCGGGGCCGGTTTGCGTGGTTTGGTCACCGATGGGTTTACTAAAATATTGGTTGAGGTAATTACTTATTATGACGGTAGGTATGGGCGTTTCTTGGTTCGGGTCTGCTTGGGCATTGGTTGTACTGTCTGGTACGCGTTTGCGCCAGGCTCTTCCCTTCATGCCCCCGATTGCAGCTTGTTCGCTCCTTTTGACTCGTATGATCCCTTTTTTAATATGGAATATTATGCGCCTGGCTTTCGTAGGGTTGGTTTTGTTGAAAGAAACGACGTTTCTGCATCGGTGGTGTCTGCCTTGGGGAATGAGCTTCCTTTTGCGGAGATAACAATCCCTGCTAGCGGCCATGTGCTTAAGGCTGTAGGTTTAGGTGTGATGGTAGCTTTCTTTCTAGCTGTCGGTCTAGTTCCTAACGTTTCTGGTGCAATTAATGTACAGTTATAGGATGATTATGATTGGAGTTAGCACACTTTATAATAGTAGTTTTGTTTATACTCATAGTTCGTCTTTTCAGTTTCTTCCTTCCCCTACCATTCTTTTTACTAGAGATTTTTGTACTGTAGAATGTTCACTTGTGCAGCTGTCTGCTGATATTGACTTTATCTATAAAGATTTGACGGATGATCTTGAATATAGTATGTCTCGCTACCGATTAGCTGTTATTAAACAAAAAAGAGTTTCTGGTTTATACGTTCTATCTCCGCTACAAGTTAAGTTCATAAAGAAGGTTGGTCTAACTCAGTTTTTACATGAAACGCTACCTGATTGTCCCGATATCATGCTTGAGACTTGCTCTGATCCAGATATTCTTTGTGTGGTTATGCCTGATCAAGAGGATGGATTGGTGTTAATGGGGTTATCCCTAATGTTATTTCGTCTTTCTCATGGTCGCTTGCCAAAAGATGGTTACCGATTCGAAATTCGCAAGCTCATTTCCTTTTATTACAGTCTTCAACAAATGGGAAAGGTGGATAGACTGTACAGGCTTGACTTAAAGGCTTCATTAAGTATTATTCCAATCAGTCTGATTTTAGATAAGGTTAAGCCTTTTGTTGGAGATGGTTCAGTTTATAAACTCATTTCATCTTTACTTTTTCTCCCTATCATTGATGATGATGGAAATCATAGGTCAGATATAAGCTTTGGTGGTATGCCACCTGTGGGTGAAATCACTAGGGTCTTATTCAATATAGTCTTAATGGACATCTTCGATCGTGAGTTTCCAAAAAGGGTTCCTGGGATAGCATTTTCTAGATTCTTAAATGAAGTTTATATATCGACTAGAGGAAATGATGAAGTAATCTTCGACGAGAAAGCAGGATATGCGCTATTGGAAGAACTCAGTCTGGCTGGAAAGATAGTGTCTATTGGACCTGGTGATGATCCCCTTCCGTGTTATTATAGAAAGATTCTCTTTTTGGACTCTGATAGTGAGGTACGGGTGTGCGATCCTATAGAATATTATTAGTAGCAGGGCATTCTAGTTTGTGTCAGCCAAGACGGCGAAATGAAAGTGAAGGAAAAGAAATAGCATTGAATTGAAGGGAATTCTTCTCGGAGTTGGGGTTATCTCCATTCTCTTTATCGATGAATAAGGGAGTCCGGCAGGAGACAAAGAAGATTAATGAAAAGGATGCATCGAGGTTCGAAGGAGTTGTATGCATAACAAGATCTCTCTGACTATGTCTCATCCATACTTGGTTTAAGTTGTTAACTCTCCATAAATAAATAAAATAAGCTATAGAGCCATAACATTTGCCTTCATTGCTTCGGTGTACGGTTGACATCTTTAAGGGAATGCGTCCTTGGCTTGTACTTCATAGTTGGGCCCAATGGTCTAACTTATGGTTGCCATGACCTTGATCCGAATAGGGGTCGAAATCAATAGTTGCACCAAGAACCGTAGCACCAAGACTACAATATGGTTGCAGCCAGAGGATGGGCCGAAGCGCCAAGTAGGAGAGGTCAGAGTAGTGGTCGCCGACTGAAAGAGATTCGAGGTTGGGGCAGGTGCGCGGGTAGGAGAAGAGGTACAGTCAGTCATTCTTGGACTAGAGTGCGTGTTTATTGTAAAAGGACTATTTCCAATGGGAGGAGAAGCAGTCGAAGGAGTGCATTCTAGAGTTATGATACCAGGTCCGTCGTAGGAATTCAAGGGCTTGTCTACGGTAGTGATCGATTAATTTCAAAGGGGGGGCTCCACAGAAGCTGTCAAGAGTGACTAGTTTAGGGTAAGTCGTAGGGACTCCGTCCACGGCACCTTGGAGGGTTAATAAGCCAATCCTCGTCTTAGAGCTAGAGCTGTGGAGTGTGAAAGACAAAGTCTAGTTTTAGGCTGGAGTTCCTAGGAAGAAATTCGTCGGATACACTTCTCGGAGATGGGAGTGGAGTGATTTCAGGAGAGATAACCGGGGTAGAAGCCTCCGAGAAACCTGATGAGGGGATTATCGGGAACTCCTCCAAAGCAAAAATCTTTAGAGAGAAAAAAGGGGTTTGGAGATCTGAGAGAGGAAGTAGGCTTTAGAGAAAAAGTCCCTCTTGTGCCGGTAGTAGGGAAAGCGGCTGAGATAGAGAGAGCAGTTATCCCTTAAAGTCCTTTATGGATTTCGAGTCGGGAATAGAGCAGTGGCTTAGATCCCCTGATCGAGTAATGGGGTTTGTTTTTCTCTCGTTCACGTTGATAGCCCGGGTTCAGTTCAAGCTGCTGCGAAAGAATTCGTCGAAGGGGTGGAACGAGCTTACCTTTTAGAGTAAGGGGAAAGGGCTTTTTTTATTTTTATAGAGAGATAGAGAGCAGATTAAGCTTAAGCGGTACCTGATGAACCCACCAGTACTGGTCCCACCAACGCCGGTAAGACCCCCACTTTATCAGTTAATGCCTGAACTGAAAGACTTCTTTCTTTTTTGATCCTGTGTCGATGCCCAGGTAGTGTCCAGCCGAGAGGATCCTGTCTTTCACGGGTCATTCCTAGTACCCTTGGAAAGCGAAAGGATGCTCTATTCCCTCACACCGGTGACCCGGAAGCTAGGTACTATGGTTCAATGGGCGAGGATGCTAGGTTACCAGGTTCTCAAATTGGGTATTGAACCCTCTCTCCCTCCTGCTGCAACCTTTGCCTCTATCTCTACTTCTGGGTCTCGATCTCGAACTCAAACTGATGCCTAGCTGCCTGAATCTCTGCTTCCTTCTACTACCACCGGGCTAGCGTTACCAGTCATTCTGGAAGTGTGCTTGTGGGGAATGTTTGGAATGATTCCTTAGATTGTGAGGAAAGTGAAAGAGACCGTGAATGTAATCCACTCAAAGTCTCAACTTTAGACTACCTGAGGCAGAAGAAGAAGAATAAGTCCTCCTTACCTAACGTGCCTCACCAAGAGCTTCCACGGGCTCCAGGTAAATATCAATCCCCTCCATCTCAGGTCAGTTAAAGGTATGTAAGCCGACACTGACGCAGAGACATATGCTGTTGTTTCAGCAAATGAAGAATAGGATTTCCTCCCTTTGAAGGTAGGTAAATGGGTATACTACAGAATCGGAGCAGAGGAAGGGCTTAGATGGAAATGAAATTTGAGATTGAGTTGCCACTAAGGGAGCTCGGTAAGGTTTGGAAGGAAGGATTGGGGGCTGGGGTTGGTGATCTTAGGTCGAAGTACTTCTTCTCCCTCGATCTGTCTTCGTTGGAAGGTTGGGTTTTCCCTCTCTCATAATGTCGTGAGAGGCTTTTCCCCCTTCTGTGCAGCCTGATTCTAATTTCGTAAATAGAATTGGCTTCGCTTCTCCTGTCGCGAGAGGGCGAGGTGGCGCCCGTCTGGGCCCTAAGTAACGATGTTGATCCTTGATCCGAGTATAGAAGAAATGAAGTTTCGATTTGGTGAGCATAAGAAGACGCATCCGAAGAGGCTGAATCTGAAACATACGCTTAAACAGACGATGAAGCCGAAACCGACGCAGCAAAAATTTCATTTTCTTTTTGTTGGGGGTTTGTCTAGAACAACAGAATCAAGAGGAGCGGAGCGAACAAAATCCGCTTTGGAGTGAATTCCCGCCCCGCGCTAATTGAGCCGTAGATTATGAGCTTACTGATTCAAAGCTCTCATGAGATCTCGTTGGCATGCCCTACAAAATGAAAAGGAAGTAGCAGGAGCAACTTAAGAGTTCTAATTCCCCGACTCCGTTCCTTAGCACAAGCGCTAAGCGATAATAATTCCTATTTTTTAGTGTTCTTTCCACTTCAACATTAACTTCGTTAGCTAACTAAGTTGTTGATCCTCGCCCATCTTTGGCTGCCTGTGAGGAGGTTGGACCTATGCGATCTCGTTACAACGTTCTTTTTTTTTACAGGTTCAAACTTCAATCTTGAAGCATGGGCGGTGGTCGGATGAACAGAATGTCCGAGTAAGGAGAACTAGCCAAGCTTCTTCACAAGCGAAGGAATTGCAGCCTAACCATCTGTGAGATCGGAGACTTCGAGAGGCTCCCCAGTCCTCTTTAACGCCACTCTTTCCGAGTCTCGTTTGATGAACGGATCTACTACAAGAGGTGAAAGCACTTCGTTGTTCAATCTCGATCTGCCAACAGTCAATCTAAAAGAGGCCTTGCTTTGCTTCTTTTCTTCATCCGTATTCGGATTTGCCTTGCTTGGTCAGGACTAAGTCATAAGCGACTAAAGAATCTGCCTTTAGCTCCGTGGCTCTAGCCGGCAAGGGACAAGGATAGAAAAGAGTTCCCAAATGGAGGGCGGTGGGCCCCCTTCAAAGAACTTTTTTCTTCCGCTACATTCCTATCATTCGTTCTTTCCTTCTTTCTTGCTGTAGGCTTTCATACCAATTGATATGGATCGTTCCCAAATGCTACCTCTTGGGCTAAAGCCCTCTTCCGATGCCTTTTATTCTTCATAGTGATCTCCTCTACCCGCCGAACCGCAGAACCGCTACCTCTCGTCCCTTATCTTCTTATCTGATTTACTGTCCGTCCCGTTACCTCTATTTTTAGGGATTATGACCAGCAACTGGCACACCATAAAGAATAGGCTTTTGGCTGAAAAGAATCATAGCATTGCCTCTGTCTTCATGCAAAACACGTCTACCACGCTGTGAGCAAGCCGCGGGTCTAAGCCACAGGAACAGGAAGGAGTCACTCTTGTTGTTATAGCTGTTGTTCGCTTGGCTTTAGCTCGTCTTTCTCTTTCTATTGAACAATATGAATTGCCAAATCTATAGGCTATGTCAATAGTCATCGCCTTGTCTGACTTCCGTCTTCCATTAGCATTGCCTCGGTATACAACCAACCATTCCATATTCATTGCCTCCTCGTATTACAAAGTAACCAGATCTCCTCACTCGAGTTCTTTGCATTGAGCTCGCTCGGTTCGTCTGTTCATTGGAGGAAAGCGTTTATGGAGCTTCATGTATCAGCCCGCTGTCCTTCTGTCTCTGATCCCCAATATGAGTGAGACCAAGATGGCTGACTGGAGTTCCACAAATCAGCTGGTCATGTCATGGCTTCTCAATGCAATTGAGCCTACAATTGCTACCAGTCTTATGTTTATGGCATCGGCTAAACAGGTATGGTCTTTTATTTCCATGATCTTTATTCCATAGGAAATGAAGCTAAGATATTCCAGCTTGAATAAGAAGTCCAAAATCTTAGTCAGGGGGATATGACTGTTGCTGAGTACTATACTCAACTTAAGACCATATGGTAAGAGATCTTCTTATATCAACAAGTTCTTTCCTGCACTTGTGATTGTTCCAATGCCCAATGAAAACAGAGGTTATGCAAAAGTTAACTTCTCCTTTTTCACGTAGAGCAGGGTTTCCCTCAATGTAGAGGCCTTATAAGTTCCCTAGGTACTCCCCGGATCACGAGTACTGATAGATATTGGGTCTACCCATCGGCCTTCTGTAATAGGGCACTAAATCAATCCCCAATCGATCGCTCGCCAGTTGCGAGCTACTCCTTCTCTTCCTATCACTAGGTCGGTCCGTCGGATTATAGTGCTCGACGATTCTATTCTATTAGTCTGGTACTGGTATCCTTCGTTCCCGAAGAATTCGAGTCAACGGCAGAATCGATCAATCGCCCCAGGTGTAAGGCCTATATAGTTTAAAAGAAAGTATGACCGCGGTCCTTTCCTTGGTTTAGGGATGAGGGTGGTGTGCTCTATCCGAATTTCAGGTGTGCTCTTGTGAGTGGGGATGTGTGTTGTGCCAGAAGGGGCGTACCAAGTAGGTGATTCAAATTATTGCATATAGAAAGAGAGAGTCGGAACTTTGGAGAGCTATCGACCCGGATGGAAAACAAGAGTTTATTTATACTATATAGATAGGTTCTTCTTTTCTTTCTTATCAATGAAGAAGAGAGCATAATGGGTACAGGAGACTTCATTACGAGAGTGGAGTGCTTGCTTGGATCAAGTCGCGTAGCCGCTTTCCTTGCAGATTTTAGGGATTCAATTTCAAAGTTTATTATCTAGGCTTCGATTAGCGTGTGTTAAGAATATGATCCTTCCTTGCTCGGTTGAGCAAGCCTAAAATCCCTGCTTTAAAAGTTCTAACAAAACAAGCAAGAAGCAAGTAAACTACCTTCCCAGCTCTATGCTTAAGACAAAGCTGCCCTCTAAGGCTTTCCAGCGCCAGAAACATACCTAGCTCACACCTTAACTGAAGGAAGGTGCTCCACAAAACTGGCTTCGCCGCCCTCCTTTTAAGTGAAGATGTTTTCCTGGGAGTTTTTTTTTCGTTTTTATCAAAAGAAATAGTTGAAATAAATGGGAGGAAATGGAAAGGCCGAGATGGAAAAGAGTGAATTAAACTGAAACCGGGTGTCTGCAATTATTGAAGAGATTAAGCATAGGGAGAGTTGCATAGGATACTGCCACTTAAAGCAGTACTAAGACAGTTATTTTATCTCTGTAAAATGTTCCAGAGCGTAATAACGAGGTTTTCAAGCACGCTGGAATAACTTACTTATATATCACATTAGAGAATAAACCTTTCTCCTTCCGAATGCGGCGAAGCGAGCTAGGTTGCCGGGAGAAATCCTCTTCCCTTAGTTTATGCTAATCGATTGAGTAGTCATGGGAGTCGCATTAAAGCCCCTATGGAGGCTTCTTGCTACTGCCCTACCATAAGAGCAATAAGCCAGCCACAGGCAAGCAACCTCTTGCGTCTCTAACTTCCGAATCCGAATGCCCAAAAGATCTACTGGTCGGCCACTGCTGCCTACGATCCAGTGTGCAGGGTGCTCGCTGATCGGAAACCTTTCCCAAGAAAGATCACTGAAGGGCTCTTCAAGGTAAGCAAAGCGTTACTAACCTAATACCGAATAGAAGCCAATTCCCCCCAGTGAAGACACTCTGGTTCGAAAAGGGCCGCGCTCTCTAGCTAGGATCTGATTTGCTATGTCCCCATTCCATCGGTAGAGAATCCGGTTCCTATCCCACTCGTCGGTTTATCTATTTATGATTGAGCTAACTGACTGAAACCTTTCCACTGCGGTCGGGTGGGACCTAGATGGCCGGTGGATCAACGGTGAGCCGTTCAACCAGGGATCTATCCATAGTTTTGTGTCAGTTCCCGTTCCAATGAAGTAAGAGATCCCCTCAAGGACTCTCGATTTGGCCGCGGCTATTGACCTCCAGTCGAAGGAGGCAGATGGTTTAACTGTAGCCGCTAGCGGTGATTCCTGTGGGAAGCACTTGTCTTTCATTACCTGAGCAGGCACTCTGGGTTAGTGACCAGTCTCCAGAGTAGCTTGTCCATAAAAGCTCCAGTTTACCAGGTGGAGCTACAAATAGGAGGATGGAAAGGGACGACTAATTTCACTGTGGCGCCCCTAGACGATTTGATTTCAAGGTCGTCTTAGGGATAGAGTTCTTGGAACCAACCAAAGCCGTCCATATGCTAGCCGTACGCTCTCCCTTTATGCAAACAAAGGTGTGCGCAAGGAAGAAACTAAAGCAAGAACCAGAACGATCCACCAATCAGTGAAAAACGCTCTCCATTTTCACTTGGCTTGAAGGCTTACTGCTGGTTTGGCGAGTTTAGTGATCATGGCTGGCTCACCTGATCTATCAGCGGAGTAGTAAGCCCCCTTGGGATAATCATCAATATCTCTTCCTATCTAAATGAGATGAGATTAGGAGGGCGCCCTTTTTAAAGAGCCAGCGTGTCTTTCAATCTATTGGCAATTACCTTAGTCATTCTCTTATACAGTGTAGTCCCTATAGGGCCTCGGTCTAGTGAGGTTTTGCTTTTTTGGGCCAGGAAGAAGGATTGAATTGCACCTGGTTTGCTTCTGTTCGACTTCAATTACCATATGGAGATGAAGGTCGTCCTTAATTATGTTCCAGCACTGCCCCTGAATCAATCAACCAAGTAGAAGTTGAAGTTCAGTTGGAATCCATCTAATCTAGTAGCTTTTGACTATGAGCACCTCCCCTGTTTTTGATGGATAGCTTACAAGATTTAAGAATTTTTTTTTGCCTCGGGGACTCTTTCAAATATTTGATGGACTGCTGCTATATGCTGTTGGCTCGATAAGATGGATAAGTGTGATAACAATTTCATAACTTTCTATCCTTATCCCCTCATGCTGAACCAGAACCCGGCCTGTTGGGCATTTCAAATTAAGAAAAGTGTGGATTCGCTGTTTGCTTACTGGCTTCATATAATTCAGAAAACACTAGTTTTCTCGAAGCCTCTTGTTCATATCTCTCATCAAAAGGTGCTATTCGAGAATATCCGTCTAGCAGACCCCCCGCCAACCAATCGCTGTTAGCAGCTTCTGCTTGTTCTTTCTCGCTTGTTCATTCCTCGTAAGTGTAACGGACTCAGAGGCTGCGCATTGCCCTAAGAATCTTAAGTTTGATCTTTCTTATGAAGGGCAAAGACCCCTGCGATATCTTTCTGTATGGATTCCTTGCCTTTGAATCAAAGTCTATGATAGGGCCCGGGGTCACTTCGACTTCCCTTTTTCTACAGGTATTGGGGTCTTCCGATGAAGGCTCAAATCAGGTGATTTTACCACTTCCAGCGGTAGCTCAAATTGGAGAGGATTAGAGGTCTTCTCCCGCATTCCTCAAGAGAGAGGCGGGCAGCCGAAAATGCTGTTAGCTCAATGCCTCTTGTTTCTTCCTTCCTGCCTGTTGTTTCTTGCTCGGCGCTTGCCGCTTCTTCTTGTTTGTTGCTTTGCTTGCTCCTTCTTTCTGCGGGTAAGGAGCTCGGTGGGGAAGGAGAGTGAATGCAGCTTAGCTTCTTTCGGTTGAACGAGTAGACTACCTTTCCTTTTAAGTCACGCGAGTAAACTTCCTAACTTCTTGCTCTTGTGTTGTAGTTATTATCCTAGGTGATATGCCTGGTCACAAAGAACTCGCTCGTCGTAAGTGAGGCGAGCGCGGAGACTATTCTTCTTTCTTAAGATCTTTATTCTCGCTAGTCAGGAATTTCTTGACTTTTTATACGAAAACAGGTCCAACGGGGGCTACGAAAGCCGTAGTAACATATTTGTCTTGCTATGAAAAGAATGCCTTACCGGACGCTACACGTATGATCCAGCTCCCGGCTCCTTAGTTTCGTCAATAGAAAGAGGCATTCGCCGAGGAAGAAAAGATCAAATCTACGGCCATTCTCGTTTGACCAAAGAAGGGACGCCAGGGTACGCCAGAGTGTAGATGGCCCCGAACGCCTTTCTTTTTAAGCCCCGTTCAAGTCCTCTTTTGAGTATGATTTTTATATGATTTTACTTCGTGTTAGGAAATGTTTATAGTCTTCTTTTCCCCAACCCTGACTTTCTGGTGCTAAACCATATCAAAGACATATTGCATATATAGATAGAAAGTAGCATTCGAAGCTCTCTGAGTGGGGCAGGTGCACCATTCATTCCTTATTACTTGAAGCGCCTTGTCGGTGATACATTTTTTGTCTACTCTTCCCCCCTACTAAATCTGTCTTGCTTGGAATAAACTGAGAAAGAAGAGATCGAGCTAGGAAAGGTGTGTATATGATGAGAGCTAGAATATCTTTAGTAAAGAAGCATTCCCCAGGCGAGCTATTCATCTTCGATCTTCCTGCCTTTCCATCTCATCTTGAACACTTCGCAGACGAAGGTTAGCTATTTACATGATCCTCAGTTTCACGATTGGTTATACGCTTGATCCAGAAAAGGGAAATGAGTAAGCGCGCCGGTCTTAGTCACCTAATTCCGTAGGCGTGGCATGCTCCGATGGTCCAACACTGGAGGGAAGAGGCGCCTGAACTAAGAAACTCTGAGCTTTTGAGATAGGTAAAATCCCGGATCAAAGCCAGGCAAGTTATGGTACATGGTCCTCTTTAGGAAGAGGGGTCAGCGAAAGCAAGCTTGACAATTCGTCAGTTACCAGGGCTTTCTTAGTCATGGGGATTCATAAGAGTGGGCTTTGAAAAGAAAGCTAAAGCAAGGGTCCGCTAGGATAGAAATTCGAAAGAAAAGGACTGCTCAAATGCCTCCTTAATCCACATCAAGATGTCTTCAGTGCAAGTCGTTTCAAGTTGAAAGAAGGCACATTTTGAAGTGCGCGAGGAGATCCCTTTTCTAAAGCCTTTCCTCCCAATTGTTGAGGAACCCAGATGGAATGCTTTTCATAGTGCTCTCGAAACCATGATGTAGTGGTCCCGAGATACGGAGCCAAAAGAAGTAAGCGGAGCTGGTTCCGACCAACGAAGTGGAGTTGGGTCTTGAAATATGATGGTAGGCCCTGACTTGGAGTTTCTAGATGAATCTTTACTTTGGGTAGATAAGAAAAACGAGGGTTTCCTTAGCATTTCTATGCCAGAGAACTTTGCCGCACAATGGGATTAGTTTACTTTGAAGGGGACTCCTGACCTTGTTATCATAAAGCTCATGACGAGCCACTTCGCATTAAAGAACCAATACCATAATGGCAAGCCGTGACCCTACCCTATAACCCCTGTACGAGAGAGCAAAGCCGATAAGCATACCATAAAAAATGGACTAAAGAGAGGCACCTAATCTATGAGCTAGAACTAGAAAGGCTTTCTTTGTGAATTAGAAGAATGCGCATGACGTAATGGGAAGGAAATAGCTCATATCTGACACCCAGAACTGGTAGGCTGCTTAACCCAAAATAGGAATTGCATAGTATATAACGACGATTCTATCAAAATCAGAGTTTGATCCTGGCTCAGACATAATAGTTAGGATCAGTAGAGAGCGGGGTCTTATAGGAGGATCCGCCCCTGCTCCTGAATGGAGCACTTTGCATAAACAATGGTAAGCCTTACCAGATCAGAATTAAGGAAGCTGATGTCGACTGTGATACACTGTTCAAACGCGTCGACAAGCACTACATTCACTTCATGATTCCAACAGAGCCATATTTTATCATCTGCCTCTTGATTTGCCAATGAAAAGTGGAAACCCATTCTGTTGGAGAATTCCTGAATCTTATTAGCATGGTGAAGAGGTTCAAGAATAGCAATCAACGATTTATTATACGTCTTTTTTTATACAAGCTTGACAACCCTCCTCGCAACAATGAATCAGTTGGTCAAGAAAAGAGTAAAAGAGGCCAAGGAAAAGGAGGAGGATAACCACATGATCACCAAACCTTATCCGGCTTGGATAGATTCCGTGCCGTATACGCCAGGGTTCTCTCAGCCAGACTAAAGTTCGACGGAACGGGGAGACCCGCACCAGCATCTAGCGCATTTCCTGGTAAGATGTGGGCCGGTAGCGCAGAATGGGGCACTGTGCCTTAGGCTTTTCGTACAATCATTGGAGGGGCCCGCCTTTACACGGTACGCCCACCTCTCTGAAGAGTCGATCCCGACTTGGGAAGCAAGGGTCTCGGAGTTCAGGAAGCAGTTCAGCAACACACAAAGAAGGGTTGGAGTGCCCGAACAACCCAAGACCAAGCATGAACCTGTCACGGAGTTCATTGCAAGGTGGCGAGCCCCTACTTTTGCCTGTCCCCAGAAGTTTACTCCGCAAGAGCTCCTCAAGATGTGCATGAACAACTTCAGGCACGACTTGTCGTCCCCTGCCCCAAACCTTTAAGGGATTCGACGACTTGTGCACTAAAGCTCACGATGTGGAAGCACATCTTAGCAAACGGCGGCGTCCTACGAAGTACTTGAAGTTCGTTCCGTTACCTTATTAACAAAGTAGACGAATCACTCTCTTTCTCTATTGGAAAAGTGGACTTCTTTTTCACAGCCTATATGCGTATGCGGAAAACGAGAGTCCTTACTTTTCTTTTCTTTCTCTTGCCCTGACATAATTCGGGGCTATCGGTTCCGTTCTGTTCTCTCTCTCTACCTCTTCTTTTTGACCTAACTTCAAAATCTTTTATGCCCGGCCATACCAACATGGGAAACCTAGCTTCCCTCCCTTTGAAGTGCATTTATCAGATCAGCTCCCCGAGTCACTAGAAAGAGGGTGAAAGGCCCACTACTTCTTCATTCATGGCCTCTTTTTTGATTGATCTCCCTTTCGTATTCATTCGACCTGAGGCAAAAGAGAAGTCATACAAAGAAGGGTTATTTCATGGAATGCATAACGGGCGGGCCCCTATGGATTCCTCCAACTCAATGAATGAAGGGAGGAGTATGAGGAAGGCCGGCTTTCTATATGAAGATTCAAACAAAAAGAAAAAGGGTCAAACCATATCTTACTGAATAATCAGACTGAATGAGGAAGAGCTCTTTATGTGGTCTCACTTTACCACCATCTGAAATGCGCGAAACTTCGATTGGTGGAAGCCAGTCTATGAAGATTCTCTCTTTTCTTACGTGCAATTCCCCTCTTTCGGTAAGCATCCAGTATCTCAGCAAATGAACATTTCTCTAAGCTTATCCTGTAGCTTATACGTCGTTTGAAAGCTGCTTCAAGGATCCAACGAATAGCTAAGGTTTGTTGACGATCCCTGGCTACAATCCCAGGGACATCATAAATAGTACCTGCTACTCCTACCTTTTCCACTTCGCATATGGGCTTTATATTCTCTACGGCGTCAACCATAAGTTTGATTACATCGCGTTCGGTTTGAGCTAGGCGATGAAAAGTTTGATAAACAATAGCACGAACTCTCGTTCTTTTACCTTCTTTCATGCGAAAGTTGACCAACTTCTTGATCAATTGTTTTTGCTCACCATCCAAGCCCCCCATATAGCTTAGAATTTCCGAGCAATTGGAAGCCGCTTTCAATGACGAGGCCGATAAATTGATATTACGCGATCGTTACTGTCCATCTTTATCAGCCAACTCCCCTGTTTCCATCTTTCCTTTGACCAACGAGTCCTCGAACCAACCTGTCCCCCCCCCTTTCTATTCCTCGCGAGCATATTCCCACATAAGGGAGTACAATCGATTTTTCTCCCTGGAACTTGTGAATGAAAAGGGAATATGCTCGCCATTATTGTAGTGCTCCCGCTGAAGCGACTCCACTCTCCCTAGCAGAGCTTTACAAAATCCAACCTCAGCCTTATCCAGCGCTAACGATTCGATGTACTTGTAAAAGGTGCTGTCGGGAAGGGTGCGCTTCCTTCCAGAAAAAAAAGTGGTTCTTACCTTCCTGTACGAGTAGTGAAGAACTATAGATAACTTTTGTTGGTTGTTGACCAACGGAAAGCATGGAAAAAAAAAAGAAAAAGGGAGGTGGAGAAGGTCCGGAAAGCCCTCACTTTATTGATGGGGGACATTTTGATCCCCTTGTTGACCAAGCAAGGTCGCACTGAGACTGAGAACACCAACGGAACACTCTCTTACCCCCACTGACCAGCTAGTGTGCAATGACGACCGGCCCGCAAGCTACTCGATTTTTTTTTCTTAGCAGCTCTGGATTCTATTCTAGATGCTACTTACTTACATATGATGTTTTCTTTCACAAGGTAGCGCATCTATATAGCATAGCTGAAAGCGGACAAAAAAAGCTGTTCCCATAGCGTTACGTAGGCTTAGCTTAGCCTCTTTCTCTATCTACATTTATATATGATATGATAATATCACCAGTGGACAGCGAACAAAAAGATGCCACACTAAGAAAGCAATCCAATCAGGAACAAGGTAGTTAGGGACATGCGGACTAACTGCTCTGACATTCCTGTTTTTTGAAATGAATCTTCGGACCTTCTGAAACAGATGGCCCCCCCTTCTCCCAGACTGGGACTCACTCGGATAGCGAACAGGACGGCCTGGAATGGGAATTCGACTTCGATGGGGTTTCCAAAGCCCGGGCAAGGCGGGCGGTGTCCACCTTTCAGGGCCAGGGATGAGAATCGATCTGAATGCTAACATTGGGCGGGCCGCCAATAGGCTGAGGTGTAAGCCCTTATAAAACTTTTCCTTTCTAGACGCACCTCGCCCCTTGTGAGTCTTTCTTCTCCCAAAAATGTTCTGAGCTCAAGTGCTAATGTGGTCTGAGGGAAAGGATTTCTTCTTGTCTGCTTAGCTTATTCTTTGGCCTACCACATTTCCGGTCAATGCTGCGAGTGCAGTGCAATCATTTTTTATTACGGATCTTTTCCGGCCCTCTTTCGCTTCGAGCTTTTTACTGAAAAAAGATATTCGGCTCCTCTTTTTATATCTTTTGCAATTGCTGCTCACTCTGGGGATCTACCTCGAATTCGATAGATTTATATCCTGCCTATAAGTAATTTCGTATATAGAAGAAAATTTTTTCTTTTTAACAGGTCCTTCCATCCATCCACGAAATATTTATTCACGAGATCTGACGATTGATGATTTTATGAAAGTAGGTTTGAATGAATTCCGCTCTTTGATTTTGGTCTTTCTTGGTCACTATAAATTGGTTTAAAATGCGAAGAATTGACACATGAGCTTGTAGGGCCCGTTGAAGTCCCCGAATAAGGGGGAAAAAAGAGGGCTATAAGTAGGCCGTTTACTATTGCTATAAGGGCTGCTCGCCTTTATACGGCTTGGCTTCGCTATCGCTCCTATGTAGTGATCGGCCTAAAAAGTAGTATTCCTACCATACTTTTATGCCTATTATCTAGTGCTAGAAGCTTCGCCAGAAGCAAGCAAGACGAGGTCGCTCTGCTTCGTAGACAAGGCTCGTTCCGTACTTTACTTACGAGCTCGTGTAGTACTCGCCCCTATCTCTAAAGGGGCTTATGCACTCCACTCGCTGTTTACTAAACGAGCGTTAGAGCGAGCGAGCGAAGCCTTCAATTTTGTGGCTTCCCCCCCTCTCCCTCTCCCTATGGTCGAGCAAGTTTCACTCCCTCACCCTACTCTTTCATTTCCGCTTAAGCTTCCCCCGTTTGGGGGATTAATTGATTGGATACCCGAGAACCATAATCTTTCCTAGGAACTGCTTCTACGACGATAGGCATAAAGGCATGATTAGTTCCACAAATCTCACTGCACTGACCATAGTAAACTCCTTCTCGTTGTACCGAAGTAGAGATCTGATTTAAACGACCAGGTACAGCATCACATTTGACACCTGAGGAAGGTACAGCCCAACTATGAGGTACATCAGCAGGTGTTACAATAATACGTAGATGAGTTTTGGCTGGTACAACCACTCTATTGTCCACTTCTAATAAACGTGATTGACCCAATTCTAGATCATCTTCTGGAATCGTATAACTGTCAAAAGTGAGTGACTGTTCATCGGAACTGTTATAGTCTGAATACTCATAAGTCCGATACCATTGATGTCCAATAGCTTTGATAGTAATGGCTGGATCTACTACTACCTCGTCCATTGAGTATAACAGAGCAAATGATGGTATAGCAATGAACATCAGGATGATACTAGGAAATATGGTCCGAAGAATCTCGATAGTAGTTCCATGAACAATCCTTTGCGGGATTGGATTTTTTTTATAGTGAAAATGCCATAAAGCGCGAACCAAGATCCGTGATACGAAAACCAAAATCAGAATGAGGAAGAAAAAGATATCGTGATGTAAGTCCATTATTCCTTGCATCATAGGTGTTGCTGCGTCTTGAAATCCTAATTGCCAAGGTTCCGCTGCATCACAAGGAGCAATTGTGAGGAATAGCCATTCTAGAACAATCATTTGGGTTGGTTCATTCTTTAACTGCTCTGCCCCCCCCCCAAAAAAAAAGAAGAGAGACTTGTGCTTGCTCTCCCAATTCAGGAAGACGTAAATCGCCGGTTGGGCTGGTCCAACCAAGAAAAACATGGGACTTTTGGGCATTGCTTGGGCTAAGTAAAGCTTGAGTCGAGTTAAGTAAAGACTGGTTACCTATAAAGATCCCTCACTGCACACTTTCTATATATCTGTCCTCATTATCGGCTGCATGCTATCGGAGATAGAGCAATGGGAGGTTACACCACAATTCCGAATCCACTATTACAGTAATTTTTTTTTATGTCTTTATCCACGGGCAATGAGTTTATAATGTATTGGGCGTATCCGTTCCCTATTTATATACATTATTTTCGTATTAGCTTATCCGGTGCAGTTTATGCATGGCGAAAGGGAGCATTGGAATGGTCTTAGCTCCTGAATATTCAGACGAAAAAAAAAAACTTAACTTCAACCCCGGACACTTTTTTTTTATAATATATAAGGGATTCCTTCTCTTATCCTCTATATAGCTCGTCATTGGTCCTTCGCAAGCGCGCTCCGCGAGAACTGTACATCTTTCTTAGATGAGAACACGCAGACGCAGCAGTGCCTCAACCAATAAGCGCAGAGCGAAACAATAAAAGCAAGCGTGCTTTTATTATACGTTAGACGATGCCACCTCCCACTTTACTTTAGTCCACCCGGCATAACCGCATTTCAACCAACCGACTAACTTGCCTCTCCGGGATGAGAACCCATGATTTGATCTGCTAGCTTGAACGCCTGGATCATGCCGAGAAGAGAAAGTGAAGAAAAGACTGTCGGAACCGATCGGAGGAGTATTTCAGAGTCCATCCCCGCCTTTATTGAGAAGGAAGAGATATAAAGGTTGGGCATCCATCGCTTCCGTGATGACGCGGTTGAGTGTTCATTCGATCCACCACCCGAGGCCAGGCCGATCAAACCTATCCGTTTTTGGGTTCGATTCAGAAAGTGATCCATAAGCATCAGTAAAAGCAGAAGCATATCCAGAAGGCGATACCAACAGCAGTAGAGAAAGACTCCCGCTAATAGAAAAAGAGGCATATCTGCCGATGATAACGAGAGCAGTACCGATAGCACCAATAGCATCCCTTCCAGTTCCCTTTACTAGTAAGGGGAGCCATCACCAGGGCCTATGATCCAACCCCATACCGGGATGGATGCCCTTATGATGATGGGCGTGATCCATAGCCGATGTTGGCTAGAAGCAGTATCAGTTGAAGCTATGGAGCACCCTTCAAGTTTCAGATCGATATTGAGTTCCATATCCACAGATATTCCAGATGTAGAGACAGATCCAAAGCTATTTGATCGAGATCGAGTAGCTATAGCAGATCCATTTAGAGATCGGAACCCCGTTCAGGGTACACCCATTTTAGTAGCAACTGACCCTAAGCCGGTAGGTCTCGTTCAAAAGCCACTTTAGTTGACGTGTCCCAATCAATGTGCTCGGTAATGATGTTGTCATCGCTGATGCGCAAGTTGCTGAAGTTTATTTTCAGTGTCTTCAGCCAATTTCAACTCAAAAATATCTGATTTCTGACACAGGTGCATTTGAGTTTGCTAAGCGCTTTTGCGTCAAGGGTGGACGCGTGGATTTATCTGCCATGTCTGCTCGTTGTTTGCTTGCTTACCAGCATCCATATGGTGGCTATATGTAAAAAATATCCATTCATTACGAAGGTTCTCTACCTTAGTAAGGATGGGTGGTGGAGGGGGTCCTTGCCAAACTCAGTCATACAAGATCTCGTCACTTTGAGCGGGTTCTTGCTATGTACACCAAGCCTCGGGGTCACAATGACTATCCATTAGAATTGTGGCTTGGCAGAGTGAGCTTTCGCTTCCTTATCTTCGGGGTTCATTATCTCCTTCCTTCCCTTCTTAAAGAGACGAAACCTTCGGATTTAAAGGCGGCCCCTGATGAATTATTTCCAACAAAAAGAGTCCGGGACCACCTCTCCCTATGGTCGAGCAAGTAAACTACCTTACCCTTTAAAGTAAGCAAGTAAACTACCTTGAGTGGTCTTTGCTCAGAAACTGGATGAAGGATTGGCTTCGGTACGTCCATTGGTACTGGAGACTGGAGTGTCGCGAATTCACCGGATGTTTCCTTAAGTGACTTCTTTCCCGCGTCAGTCTATGAGAAATCATGGAGGATCAGACGCGAATCGAGTGAGCTCATTCGCTTTGGTCTTCTTTGGAAGATCTATGATTTGGTAGCGGAGAAGGGTGTAGCTTGGGGCCCGCCATGTCTTCAAGAACACCTTCCCGGATTTCGGGGATGGTTACTAGGAGGAGTCTCTGGCATGGATTTCTTAGTCGAGTCCGATGGTTTAACCCAACCTAGGGCAAAGGGATCATCATAAGACTTTAGGCGCACCTGGGGGAAGGACTACCCTTAAAATACGCTATTAATAAACGATACCGAATTAACTGATAAAGAGACGGAACTAACAACTGCCGTAATGAACCTAAACTAAAGATGGAAAGAGTCACTCACTGAATACCTATTTATTAAAGAAGACTGAGCTAGTCCTAAAGCCGAAAGACGAAGGCAGCAAGGTGAAAGGAACAAGGGCAAAGTCAGGAACAAGGATTGTTTGTTACACGACTTATCGATTTCACCGGCTAGCTGAGGCTAGCCCGTACTAACAGAAGGTCAGGAATGAGACAGCTACTAGTGGCAGAAGGAAAGAAAGAACTTTCAGAGGGAAGCAAGCCTATGACAGGAAGGTGGGTCAAGGTTTAAGGAGCCTGACGGTCAGTCAATCACTCGTCTAGGGCCTTCCTCGCGGTCAGGCAACTCTTTCCTCGTCGGCAATCCGCTGAGACAAGCTCTCCTCCTATTTCTGCACTGCTTCCGGTTGATGGCTATTATGCCTCTTCCTGCTCTTTTGACTTCTTCGACCCGTCTTCCAGCTCAAACTAGCCAAGACTCCTATTCCGGGTAGTGTTTTTTATAGTCCTTTGCTCTTTACAAACCCCTGACTCGTTCATTCACTCGCTTGGATTCAGTCTCGTTCGGTTGTTGATTAGTTCATCGGTAGTTGGTTAGATAGTCGTGGTTGGGTTATTCACTTGGAGTTGCTTGGTAACTTCCTGGCATTATTCCGCCCTTTCGGGTGTTGGATAGTTGCTCGGGTGGTGTATTGTATTGTGGTTGGTTGCATCAGTTGATTCACTCCTTCCTCAGCATTCGTCGATTGGTGGCGTGGGAAAGGGGCATTCGATCCCGGGCAAAGATGTCGATGCAACTCATTATGCAAGTTATGAATTCAAGGTAGAGGGGTTGCCTGATTCACCAGTCTTTCCTCCAGACTCATTGGTAGGGTGATGCTAAACTATCTTCTAAGGGTTGATACTATTACATAGGCTTGGGGCTCCCATGCTTTCCCACGGGTATTTTTCAGTTTGTTGGCTCCTCTTATTCTCAGCACATAGGGGGATTTCCCATCCATTTATCTTTCCATTCCTTCCCCTCATTCCAATCTTGAGGCGTACTACCATGATTCCAGGGGCCTCTTCCTCTCCCTCTCCCTATGGTCGAGCAAGTAAACTTCCTCTCATTATTCCAATTCTCCTCCAGGGCCCTCTCACGTAAGGCTCCCTTTATTCGGGCGGACTCCCATGATTCCTTTCCCAGTGTCTATATTCCCCCCCTCATCCGAGGCTCAGACTTCACCTCCATCCTTTTTTATATCAATAGGGAGCTCATCCATCCTTCCTGCCATAAGCGGATGATCTCCTAGCGCGAAAACCATTGATCGATAGTTATACAAGGCGATCTCCGATCCCTACAGAAGATAGCTTTCAGAAGCCCGATGCTTAAACTCAAATTGCGCGATGAACTCATCAGATGAACTACTACAGGAAAGAAGAAAAATTCGACTGAAGACCCTAGAGACCGTTACAAGACAGCTCGACCGGGAAGTAGCATATCTTTCAAGAAAGAAATTCGGTTACAAGGTATTCGCCCTAATTGAATAAAAGCTATAGAATAAAAGAAGGGAACCGTATTCGTGGACAGATGAGCGTTTGCGACCGTTTACAAGAGTTAATACCGAAACAGACAATTCCAGATGCCCTCAGGCAGAAGCCACTAAACTAGTAAAGGACAACGGAAAGTATTCGTGGATCGGGAAGACCGACTCTCATTCAAGGAAGCGGGCCGTTGACGACAGCAGGCCGGGAAGGACAGATGCTACTAAAAAAGCCGATTATCGCATGTTTTTAGAGGCCATACTTGACCCATCCGACCCCTTAAACTCGCGATTTAGCAAATAAAATAGACTATTCTGGACCTTTTCCTCATGTCGCTACCAGCTACGGATCAGATATGACCGATTGAAGAAAGAAGAAAAGATCGATGAACGATTAAGCGCCTTAGAGACCAATGAAATGCGACCGAGAAGCTTTATTACACAAAAGTTCTTTGAAGACCTCTTGCTTCTGCTTCCCTGCTTACTTTTGCTATCACCTCAACTGCTTTCGACCTGCTCGCTTAGAATGAAGATCAATAATGGGCGGAAGGGCTTAACACAAGACCACAGGGCGAGAGAGAGAGCCTTCGCTTACCTGCTTAACTTAACCGTGCCCTCCTATCGTACCTATATCCCCTTTCCTTCAGTTACATCCAGCCTCAGTTCTGCTTCCAACTACCGATGGGAGGAGGCTTGGATGTTAAATAAGAGGTATGGCATACGGGAATGGTATATGAAATGAAAGGCTGGAAACAGAGCTGAAGATGAGCGCTAGCCAATGGTTAATACTTCAGAAAGCACCTTAGCAATTACCAGTAATGCCCGACCTCAGTCTTGTTTTTTGCTAGCTTGAGTCTAGAACTTTACTATCTCATTAAATGCCGAATATATATATTTTATGGAAGATAGTCGGCCCACTTCTAGGCGTTGCAGCGATTATGCCTGTTCTAGCCCTACCATCCACCCCTATCATCATAATAAAAAGGGGTACTTTCGAGCTGATCTGTGATTGGTCAAGGCGACCGAGAGGACGCATACCTCCTCTATATTCCTTAAATAGGCAAGACTCGGATACTGCATGCGAGAAGCATAATAGTTTACTGAACAACTACTTAGATCTTGATTGATTTGGATGCAATGGAATTTTTTCATTACTCCAAAAAAAGCCATCCCATGAGTATACATGACCCCACTACCTGTATAAAGCGTACATCTCTGCTCAGGGAGTAGGTCAAAGCTTTTTATAAGAAAAGTAAAAAGCTGATGGATATTGATTGAGTGGGGAAATTTCTTGACCGTCTAGTTCTTTGTCAGCACCGAAGAAAGGGGATCCGGGAAGCCTAGTCCAATGACGGTGGAAAGCAAGTAGCTAACAGGGACCCGGCTTACAGGATACTATTTCAGACGAAAAGCAAGACCAGACGATGGAGACCATATCCCTGTAGAAGGCGTGAAACTCGTCTTTGGGAAGAACTTTCTTTGCCACTTAAGAGTTTTTCTCTTTCCTGGCGTGGAAGCCCCTGGACGCTGTGCAACAACTCCTCTGATTGGCTAGACATCTCCTTGTTCGGGTCATGCACACCACAAGTAGACACAACTGGATCTCTTATTCGCCTTCCAACGGGGACTCTCTCAGGTCCTAGTTTTCTGGGAATCTCTTTTGATCATCGGGTGAATAAGCTGGTCCAGCATCAACATCATCCCCGGGCACTGGTTGTTGTCCCTCGCCTCTGGCTTGAAAGCAATCATTGATCGGCATTCTGGGCCATCTCATTTACAGCATTTGCTTGTCACGCTTCGAAAGGCCGTTTCTTTCTTCCATTGCGGACTTGTCCTTGGAGGCCTCCCTACTGGAGAATACCATTCTTTTCTCATTGACTTCTTGAGATGGAAAAATATTTTAGGAAAAGTTTATCTCACAGCAGCAGTCCATCTCGCGTCAGCAGCGCATCTTGCATCAGGAAAAGCAGGGTAATCATTCGTCCACGACACCGAATGTCCTTCTCAAGGTTTAACGCTCAGCCTTCTCATTCGACACTCCCTTTTGGACACTATTATATGTATGAGTGGGAAAGACCTGGACCAAGAGGCACCACTACCTGGAAACCCGGTTTTCCATTGTCAACGAATGGGCTACTGACTGGGCCCTTCCCTTAGTGCTTACCTAAATAAGTTGAACAAGACTTCCGTGAAGAAGAATTCACTAAGCCCCTTTCATTTAGGTGTAAATACTATGTTCCGTCACAGCCTTCCATGTTGTACTCTTCCCTACGTCCATGCCAGAAAGAGCCAGCTTGAAAGCCCCAAACTACTACTCCGTTAGTGGTCTAACCTTTTATCCGTCTCAGTAACCTGGCCCAGCATAAGAAAAAACCGCCTATCCATCCATTGCTCTTGCGTATTCCAATACCCTTTCATGATGTCGCGTATGGATCCTTGAGAATGAATGCGTCGTTAGACCTTCCAATTAAAGTGTCGCCATGTGGTGTATTGTGTATATGGATATAGATGCTCAGATGCACCCTTCTCTGCATTTATGGATGAATGTATCCTATATGGTATGGGTGGACACAAAAAACAAGGGTCTGAAAGAGGCTCGACCGATAGGGAGAGGGTATGAAAGCCAAGGAGAGCTCTCAACCAGGTAGAACTCATTCTACGGCCATTTTCATTAGTCAAAATCATTCTTTTTTTTTTCCATTTCAGGTGTTTGCTATGAAAGACGACAAAGAGCGTTTATAGTGCCCTTGGCCGTAGAGCGTGTTTTTCGAGTCTTAATCGTGGAGAATATTGACCCACGATGATCCCCATGCTGTTGATTCCGCCAGGGTCTCTCCAAGATTGAAGTCACCTTGCTCTTTTGCCCCCTCCCGGACCCTTTCTCTTGAATTTGTGAATCGTTGAGTGCTTACTCTTTATAGGGAGGGCGCCCCGTTCGTTTGGAGATTGGATTCGTCTTTCTTATATGTTTTCATTCCATGGACTATTTGATTTCATTTTCAATGTCAATCCGTATTTCAAGATTTGACTCTCGCTCGTAAACAAAAAAAAATAAGGATTCAGGCTCGCCCTCGCTAAAGTGGCAAAGAATCCTTCGCCGCGATTATAATTACATAAACCAGTCGCTGTCTCTACAATTTCGTAGAATATATGGATGAAGTCTCATTCATGGATTCATCTGGTGGGCAAGCCCTCGTAGACTTTTTCTACCTAAAGATTTGTCTCGGACGCTTCGATCACTGAATTAGACCCTACCACATGTGTTTAAGTTTGAGAGCCACCCTGTTCTCTATGGGTCGAAGCCCCAGACCAAGACCTTGTCGTGGATGGAGTTGCCCGATAATATGACTTACTGTTTATGCTATGGCTCTGTTGCTGGACAGTCAGCGGGAATTCCGGGCTGTCCTTGACAAGTGATCAATCCAAAGAGCTCCGATCGATGGAAGAAAGCGAGCACTCAACCTCACCTAGATCTTCCTTTGTTGCACCTAATATAGAAAGAAAGAAGACTGGTAATAGGTCTCTTTTCTTTTGGAAAAATCGATCTAAGTGTAGCCTGTTTTTGATTCATCCAATTGTGGAGAGTGAGTCTAGTTTCATACTTCCAATTCCTCTAAAGGAGTTGACCCGCATCAGTAAGAGGGATGATATATTGACAGACTTATCCCTGGACCATTTGCTGCCTACTTTACTGGCCTGGCCCTACCCCCTACTTGAATGAAAGCATTACGCCAAGTCCTTTTTCTTATTCCTTACTCTATTGGCTGGCTCACGGGACTACTTGATCAGTGGAACCACTCTATTTGATTACTAGTTATTCATTAAGCCCGTCTTTTATGCATACTAGAATTGTTTAGCCCAGGAGGGATTTCTCGACTCAAATGGGGCTCTTCTTCTTCAAAAGAGATCTCTGACAACTCGAGTCATCCACCACTATTACATAATAGGCCTCCTTCTGATCCAAGGCGCCCTTCTGTTCCAGCTGGATTATTCTCCTTTCTTTCAGGTCACTTTTGATGCAGGAATTAAGGTTGGGAAACCCCCTTAGAGCGTGAGTAGAGTCTTCAATCACAAATGAAATTGGATCAAGAGCCGTACTGGTTGAATAACATTTTTAGGTGCCATAGTTTATTGCAACTGAACCCTTGACCCGGTTGCTAATGAAAAAAAATAAAGATATTAAAGGTTTGCTTAGCTAGCTGCTTTGACTGGTGGGACAGAAAGAAGAATCTATCTTCAAGGAACTTCTTTTTGGCTGAACTAACCTCTTCCTTTTGCAGCCAGACAACTGGCAGATAAGCCGAGCATCTGAAGAACATAAGATCCGACGCCAGGCATAAAAGTCATATTGTCCACTAGGGCAATTGGCACAACCAGGTATCTCAAACATTGATAAGGGAGGAATCCGGCTTTCATTAGGATAACATTCTTTTCATCCGAATGACAAGGCTTGCTAACTAGGAGGATCGATTATGCTATAAGTAGAGAGACCTTCAAGCACCTTCGGAAGATTAAGGCACACCTCCTAACTCACTAATTCTCACAACAGTTAGTCGACCAGGAAGACCTAACTAAGACTCGAACCATTGGGAAACCCATCGGACTCGGCAAGGTGAAGCTTTCTGAGTTCTATTTCCAGTCTGGAATAAGAACAGACTGAACACAAAGCAGCCAATCGAAATCAACCTTCGAAGAGACACGAATCACATACCTTTCTGACAAACCGGATTAATTAAGAAGGGCTAGATCGACATCTCAGCTAAGGCAGGGCATTCATGGATGGTCCGACAAAGCAGCTTTTCCGTGGGGGGTCAATCGATCCTACTAACTCCTAAACGGCTCCCTAATTCCTCACCTAAAACATCCCGTAGGCGACAAAGAAAAGAAGTGATTAAAATCTCCTCGTATAGACAAGTAAGGTAAGGGTATCTGTTGTTTTCGGTCAAAGCGAGAGTGCCGATCAGAAGTAGCAAAAAAGGACTCTGTTTTTGATGAATTTCTGAGAAAAGTCGTTGAAAAAGTGGGTGAAATTAGTCAGCTGGGTGAGCTCGGAGCTTAGGCAGTGGAAAAGTGCTTCCTGGCTAGCGACTCGACTGTAACTCCTCTCCATGGCAGGGAGAGAAGCTTCAATTTCCACTCGTGAGACTGAGCGAGACAAGGAAGCGCAATACGACTCTTCATGATGAAGCGCCTTAACGCATCCTGGCACTTGTTTCTCAACACCGTATTTCTCGACAACTTGTATTTGTAAATAAAAAAGACTACTCATTCTGTCTAGTAATTCCTTATGGCATTAGGGACCTTCTTTCAGGTCAATTTCATGTTTTTTGGCACTCGGGACATTTCTTTCTGGCATTCGTCAAGTCATTTTCATCGTGGTACTACTAGTCACTCTTTTCGGCACATCATAGGCCTCACCATCAGATGCCGAATTCGCTGAATAGGAATCCCTTGATCCGATGATCCGAGAAGGAAGGCCTTTCCATGGGTGGTGGGGAATGAAAGAAGTGAATTCATTTCCAAGGGAACGGATATCGCATATCGCAACTGACCACTAATAATCAAAATAGTGATCTCTCATTCTATCACATCTACCTTCCCCACCCTCCGCCCTTATCTCCAGAGGGGACCCTGGTCATCCACCGTATAGTACCTCGGGGTCAGTAGCAAACGAAAGCGAGCACGAAAGGAAGGCTTAGACCAGCTCCTTGTAGGGTGTAATTCCAATTGTCTTTGTCCCAATGTCTGTGATCAAGCCAGAAAGAATAGCTTAATAGAGATCGAATTCGGTACAGATATAAAGAAAAGGCTCACAGCAAGAGCATCTGGCAGGCGGGGTGTCAGCAGTTGGGCCAAGCGAAACAACAACATCACATGAATTTCTTTGTGGATCACTTTTCCTAGTCGCATAACCAAAGAAGAGGCATTGTCTCAATGAGCATGCAATAAAGTGTAAACAAGGCTCTTGCGCACACATCCGATATCGGTTTGCTTCCTCCACTGCACACACACGGCTAGTTGAAATGTGTAATGACAACGAGAAGACTGAAAGCGAGATTGCAGGCGAGTTGGTTAACGCGGATCCCAATTCATCATAGTAAATCCGCCTTGTGATCGGTTCGCAGAGAAGAGCTTGGATGCCTCATTGCTATCGCTTGAATTCATCTATTTGCTCATAGATCTTGTTTGTGGTCTACGAAGGGAATGTTCAGCGAGTATGCCTGCAATACGAGTAAATTGAAGGAAAAGCCCCTTACAGGGAGTTCGGGTTAGCCCACTTGCCCCAGCACACTCTCAACTTGTAGATGCGAAAATCCCCCCTTCCCACAACAGAACAGAAAAACCAACAGAACACGAACACCAGCACGTATGAAAGCAGACCTAAGGAGCGGGCAACTATCCAATCTTCACTCAAATGGACTTATTTCCCTTCGTTAACTACTTCAAACGGTGTAGCTACCTCGGCTCCATGTTGGGACAAAGAGCAATAACCGTGCTTATCCTTCTAATAAAGAAACAAAAACTTGCCTAAGAAACCGATTCACTCATTACTCCTACTACTAGTATAGAAGAAGATCTATTAACGCGCATGGCTACCTATATAACAGGGGGCCTCTGACCTCTGTCTCACAACCGAAAATAGAACCTGTAGCTTCATGCCCCGACCTGAACTGAACTACTACTGGCTTAGCTGCCTAGCTACTAATAACTTGGAACCCGACATGCTAATATAGTAGAAAGAGTATAAGTAGGATTCCACTTAAGTAGGATTACACTTAGGGCACACTTATTAGCTACAGTTCCCATCTGTCTTGTAAAGAACTAGAACTCGAGCTGCCCGCAGTTACGGGACCGGACGTAGCAACTACAGTTACTCTTGCTCCGGAGCTTACCAATCCTTGCTTCAGCGGATTAAGGTAACCTTAGCTACTTACTTGTATTAGAGTAGGACAAGGACTTTACTCTATTACCTCCTATTTCATATCATACTTGGGAACTACTATCTGAATAGACGCCTTGGGTCAACTCCTAGCCCGAAACCCTCCTAACTCCTTACTGAGATTGAGGGGGGGTAAGGTGGGTTACTTGCTGGACGATAAGTACGGTAGCGAAGCCTAAGATTAGATGACTGATTAGATTACTAGTTTGGTTAACTCAGGCTCTACGACTAAATCTCAGATCTGAAAGAATATAACTCAACAGAAAGCTGCCTTTACTTGGCTTCAAGTACCATAAGAGAAGGAAGAATAGATGGAAGCTAGAGAGTAGCTGCCTAGATACAAACTAAAAAGCCTGGATTTGGCTAAAAGAACCCATTAGTTGCATTCTACTATTAGTACCTATTATTCTTATTCTAAAGTACCATAACGGCTCCTTTTCCCGACAACAGAGCGGAGATCTTACTTTCTCAAGTCATACGTCTTTGGCTCAGACAACAGTGTTACCCTATACTTATTATTACTTACTAGCGCACTTCACTTCAACTCATACTACTTTACTTACAGCTTAGTCTCAAATAAAAGATACTTGCTTTTAAACGAAAGGTGCGTAGCTGCGCACGGAAAGGGGTCCAGAAAGCACAGTAACAGCTATGAGATAGGCGCCTTCTCACCTAATACCCGATACCAATACTAAGGATTGAAAGTAGCTAAATCCGCTATAGGGCAGAACTCCAGATCTACGAATAGAAGCGGGCAAGCACCTTTAACAAGCAAGTAGCTAGCTTCCAACTTACTTAACAGCAAGGAATTCCAAAGCTGCTTAACTAAAAGGTCAATCAAAACGAGGGTCCGGAGGAGAATCATAAAAGCGGGAGTTGAGTATGAAGACGCTTCGAATGAGCCCGCATTCCAGATAGAAATTCCCGACCTATTGTTTTTCTGGAAAGACGTCCCTCGCGCTGGAGAGCACGGTCGTTAACTGCCTCTCCGCTTCCCCCGTGCTTGTACTTGCAACAGCGAAGAAAGCAGACCCATTAAGTGACTCCTGAAGACTAAAAGAATGGATTGATGGTTGAACTTGACTCGAACACGTGTTTACCATTTCGTAATCGTTGATAAACCCGGTTGAAGAATCGCATTCTGCAGTTGACTAAAAATGTGGAATCGGTTATGATAGCCTTTCTATTTATGCGGGTTGATGGATAAGCCCTTTCCCCTAATTAGTAAGTCCGCGGGGAGATAATTCCACATTTGGAAGTGAGGGAAGGGTTGAATGCGTTATATCATGCTCTTCATCCCTTTGATCGAAAGCCAATTCTTGCCGTCCTACACCCCCAGTCATTAACCAGGTCTGCATCAAGATAGATTCGGTTTTCTCTCTTTCAAAACCTTTGGCGGTACTAATCGTCACCTCACTCTTTCTTCTTTTTTTCGGTATGCGGTATGCCGCTCCACAAGCAAGGAGCATCCAGCCTAGATTTATCTGTCTTGATGGATTTCCTGGATTGCCTGGAACTGAGAAAGACTATAAAAAAGCCCTCATAAAGTGCCTTTTTTCTACCGCTGCGCCTTACTCTTTGCATTCAAATCTGTAGCTGGACGATTAGATGGATGCAAAAGGGCGACGTCGAGGCATGTGCGAGAAGCTCTATTTCAAAGCTTAGGCGGTCAACCCTCGAAAGGAGGAAGTCTAGGAAGCCACTCACGGCTCTTAGCATGCTGTTTTCTTACTCGACTCGATAGTGGTGGGAATGCAAAGACATCCTAAACCAGCTTCCCGGTAGACCCTATTTCCATTTCGTCGAGAAAGAACTATTCTATGACAGCTCAAGTGAAGAAGGTGTAGGAGCAGAAGTAGCTCGATCATAGGCCTCAAGTGGTTATAGATCGGAACAATTAGGGCTTTCCCCTTCGGAGTTAGATACTACTTACTTAGGCGATTAACCAGATGCAGCTCACGCAGATCTTGCTGTGCGTATGAAAGCTCAAATTGATGGAGGTCTCAACTTAACTGCTGATGGAACCCTCGGAACCCCTCCGTTTTTATGTGGTATAGTCCCCCGAAACCGTGGAGTTTTCTATCTAGGCTAACTGCCCTTGGAAGCATCTTCCAAAGGTTATTCCAACATGAATGAGATTAATCAGAAGGAAAGTATAAAAATATTTGACTACGTTCATCTACTGTTGGCGCCGGTGTCATAGCACGACCTACCGGGAAGCTGACTCACGCTTTCATGCTAGTAAGGGTTTTTCTTCTTTAATTTCCAACACGTTCGGAGTCTTTCAGATGGGAGTCGAAGAATCGTGCAAAAGGCGTCAAGGAAGGTTAGATTCCATTGAAAGGTCGGTAATCGAGGCCTAGACCTCTCGCAGGTGAGCCAGCCCCTGTACCAACATCTATATCAGCACCCATAGAAAAAGAGGAAGCCGCAGCGGCATATGAGACAAGTGGTAGGCTTAGATCATCAGATGCAAGTTCATCTCGATTGGAAACTAGAGCACATAATCAAACTTA